CGGAAGGATATCATTTCATAATTATCTATGACTGTTTATGTCTTTAGCATGACTGACTACGTGATTAAATGTGGAGGAAAGTGGGATAAATGGCCGATACTACTGGAAGAATTCCTCTTTGGATAATAGGTACTGTAACTGGTATTACTGTGATCGGTTTAGTTGGTATTTTCTTTTATGGTTCATATTCCGGATTGGGCTCATCTCTGTAGTAATTGTATTCTAATTGGGTTTTTGAAATGAAAGCGTAAGAACTCAACAGGGATCCACTTGCATTCGTCAAAGAAAGAGTGGATCCCCATTGAGTTCTTAATAATATTTTTTTTTTTTTCATATAAATGACTACTTCTTCCGATGTTTCAAAAAATTTCATTTCATTCTTTTTTTTTTGATTTGTTCCCTACATATTATATACAATAAAATTATATACAATAAAAGATTATCTAGCAGAAAGATTCTAAGTTGGAAAAAATAGAAACTAAGATATAGGATTTTTCAGGAAGGGATTCAAAAATATTATTTTATTGAGATTTTTCTAATATTTCTATTTCAACACAAACAAGAAGGAATAGAAATCGGACTCTAGGAAAGGACAAAGAAAAAACAAAGAATCCCCCTTAGAGTAACTTTTCCATATTTGAATTTATATATATATTTTTTCGAAAGCGTAAGATATTATACAGAATAGAATTACAAAAATTATCAAAAAAATTTAGTTATTTTTACGAGTTTAATATGTTGATAAATGCGTGGAACTAAAAATTCATTTCGAACAATTGAACCTTCTCAAATTGTTTCTTCTTAAGAACTAAAAAGATTTGTGCTAAAATAATAGATGCCAAGAAGAACAAGAGACCTTGGACACGTAATGGATCTTGAAGTACTATTTCCGCATCCCCCTGACCAAATCCACCGACATTAGGATTACTTGTTAATGGCTGATCAAGTTTGATAGATTCACCTTCTGAAACAAGAAGTTCTGGTCCTGGAGGTATAATATCAATCACTTCACGCTCATCCAATGCATCGACTATAGTGATTTCGTATCCCCCTTTTTCTTTTCGTATGATTTTTTTTACTATACCTGCTGCTGTAGCATTATAAACATTATTATTACTCTTGCTCCCGTCAAGATAAATCTGACCCCTTCCCCTGTTCCCGCCTACGTATATAGGATATTTTAAGAAATGAATATCTCTTTTACTAGCGGGATCCGGGGAAAGAATAGGAAACGTGATTTCATTATATTTCTGACCAGGAACAGGGCCTACCACAAGAATATTTTTTTTTGTAGGGCGATAGTTTTGAAAAGACAGATTGCCTATCTTCTCTTTAATCTCAGGCGAAATACGATCGGGGGGTGCCAATTCAAAACCTTCCGGTAAAATAAGAACAGCCCCCACATTCAAAGTTCCCTTTTTACCATTAGCTAGAACTTGTTTCACTTGCATATCATAAGGAATTCGAACAACTGCTTCAAATACAGTATCAGGAAGTACCGCTTGTGGAACCTCAATATCCACGGGCTTATTAGCTAAATGGCAATTGGCACAGACAATACGACCGGTTGCTTCTCGGGGATTTTCATAACCCTGCTGTGCAAAAATTGGATACGCATTTGAAAAGGGTGCTCGAATTAATATTAATATATATAGCATGACCGATATAGAAATGGATCGGGTAATCCCTTCCTTTATACAAGAAAAAGCATTTCTAGTTTGCATGGTCTAATCATTGATCCTGAAAATTTCTACAATAAGATTAGGTAGGTCACTCGCATAGTTCCCTATCCAAGGTGGGAACCCCTTTTTAATTTGAATTTATTCAAAGTTTAAAAAGAGGGGAAAAATCAAAATTCTCTTTTTTTAGCTAAAAACTTTAAATTCATTTAAGTAAATCGGTTTTTCTGTCAATCATTCATTGAATGATAAATCACTACAAGTGATGGAGATATGCGATTTAAATAACGGAAAATCCAATATTTTAAAATTGTATCTAAAATGACTGGAAAAGTGGACACAAGACCAGATATAATTTGATCATTTTGAGCAAATCCAAAATCTTTATAAACGAAACCAATAATGAGTTCCCACCCATGGGTTGAATGGAATCCTATACAGAAATCAGTTAATAAAAGAATAGAAAAAGCTTTTATTGTGTCACTTAAATTATATATAAATTCTCGAACCAAAGAGTTAATAAGAACAAGTTCTTGATTACCAAGAATAGAATAACCGCTTAGAATAAAGAAACAAATTATATTTGCGGAGAAGTGCAAAATCGTATTCATACGATCTTCGTTGTGCGTTTTGATTAATTGGATTGTTTCTTTATAGATTCCAGTACGAAGGTTTTGTAGATATGTTTTCGGACATTCCTTTAACATGCCATCTAAGAAAAAAAGTTCCTCAAATTCTATGAATTTTTTTAGAATACTCTTTTCTTTAATATCATTCAAGAAAACTTCGGATTGACTAGTATTCCACCAATTAATAAACCAAGATTCCAGACTTTTCTTAAATGTGAAATAGATACACCAGGGCAAAAAGACTATAGATGTAAGATATAGAAGGGGAATGCTTTTTTTTTTTTTCATTTTTCGTCTTTAATGAACTCAAGTTCATTTCATTTGTCAACTCTATATGATAATAACCTTTCTATCAAGTATAAGCTTAATTACAAGTTCTAGAGCTTATAGAAAAATCTAGATTCTATTTTCTCATTTTTTTTTACTTAACCTTCAGGAGTTAGTCTTTGTCTTGTTTAATTTAGAAAAAAGAATACATAAATCGAATAAGAAATCGAAAGAATTCACAGTCAATTCCAATGAAGAAAGAAATATTGTTTCGAAAGGATATTCATTGCTAAGATTCGAAGAAAAAAGGATTCCTTTTTATAAATACACCAAGGAGCACTTCGAGTTATGACTATAATATTCCGATTTCAAAATCAAACAACGTCCCATCTATAAAAATATGTTCAATCGGTACATTTCATTTTTCGTCTTTAATGAACTCAAGTTCATTTCATTTGTCAACTCTATATGATAAAATTTTTTTTATTAATTTATTTCTAGTTAATAGTTAAGTCCAATTCTCATCAATACAGAAGCGGCACACCTAAAAAAAAAGCTAATTCTCCAGCTTTATGTGCAATTTCTGGTGGAGTCAAATTATCTTCAATACGAGTCAAGGGAATAAACCCCTGTTCTATTGTTTCCATAAAAACGATACTCTCATAAGTAAGGGTACGAGTAAAAATACCTCGTTCTTGACCTCTTGTTACTATTCTGATAGATTGAATCTCGTTCATAGGTATTTTGAGAATAATACGACGATTTTTTCCAGGAAATCCCCAACGAAGAAAACAGACTTCTTTCTTTTTTTTATCGAAGATATCAAAACCACTGCCTATATCCCACAAAAGAATCCACCACAAATAAAAACTAATAAAGAGACCCCCAATTCCATAAAAAGCCATCGCGGCCCCTTGTGGAATAAATGGAAATGGAATAATTTCCTCAGAAAAAAGGAAAAGATCCATACCAAGATAACTGGAAATTGCAACCAACAATAACCCCAATGAACCTAAAAGAATGATAAAGGCTGAAAAGATATTGCTTATTTTTCGAGACTCTTTTATAGAATATATCAGGACTTCTTCTGATCTTTTTTGTAATAAACTCATTACCTCCTCTTTTTATTTTATTATTACGTATTAGAATTGTGGAATAAAAAACCCCAGAATTTTACTTTGTTTTTCTTTGTTTCTTACTTGTTTCTAAAGTAATTTTCATCAACTGGCGCTACTTAAATGTAAACCTTTAGGGGGAATTCATCGAATTGCTTCCAGCTCTAAAAAAAATATCTATAAAAAAAATATCTATAATACTTTTCCCTACTGACCGCTGTATCTAAAAAATCTTGTTTTTTTGAACATGAAGAAATAAAGAAGCCATTGCAATTGCCGGAAATACTAGACCCACTAAAGGAACAAAAATGGAAGGAAAGTTTATCATAAAAAGGGTACCTCGATTTATTATTTGTACTATATCTATTCTTATTCTTTTCTATTCTTATTCTTAGTTTTATTAAAAAAAAACAGTCTATAATCACTAGAATTCCTATATCTTTATACTTAGTATATAGGAATTCTAGTGATTATAGCTAAGCCGATATATATCATAATATACCCTTTTCTTATTCTTAGTATTTTTTTATTATTCTTTTATTTTATTACTTTTATCCTGTATGTTTTCATTTTGGATTTCAATTCCTTAATTTCTTTCATTTTTAGTCAAAGAAAAGAAATTATGGAATTGGAATAACTCAGTCACAACTCCCTTTAAAAGATTACGCGGTACGATTGAATCAATTAAGCCCTTATGGAATAAATATTCAGCTACTTGTGAATCTTCGGATACTGTCTTATTCAATGTTTGTTCAATTACTCTTTTACCAGCAAATGCAATATAAGCATTTGGTTCGGCAATAATGATATCCCCCAACATGCCAAAACTAGCTGTCACCCCACCGGTAGTAGGAGATGTAAGTATCGATACATAGAATAATTTTTTAATTGTTTGATAATAATATAAAGCAGAAGATATTTTAGCCATTTGCATCAAGCTCAAACTCCCTTCTTGCATACGCGCTCCTCCGGACGAACATACCAGAATAAGGGGTAAAAGTTGATTAGTAGCATATTCTACCAAACGGGTGATTTTCTCACCTACTACGGATCCCATGCTACCTCCCATAAACTTAAAATCCATAATACCAATTGCTACAGGAATACCATTTATTTGACCTGTCCCTGTTTGAACAGCCTCAGTTAATCCTGTTTTTCTTTGATAAGAATCAATACGATCTTTATAAGGTTCTTCTTCTGAATGAAATTGAATGGGATCTAGAGAAATCATGTCTTCATCCATAGGATTCCAAGTACCCGAATCAATCGAAAATTCGATTCTATCTGAACTGTCCATTTTCAAATGATATCCACAGTATTCACAAACATTCATTTTTGATTTCCAAAATTTTTTATAATTTAATTCATAACAATTTTCGCATTCAATCCACAAATCCATCAATTTTTCGTTTTCATGGAGATTCTTATAATTTTCTCCTATAGTCGAATCACTATCATTTGTATCATTCGTACTAGTTATTAAACTAAACCTAGAGCCTCAGTTTTCACTACAATTTCTGCCCTTACCAAAAAAGTAACTATAAAAAGAACTGTCATTGTATTTGTCGATATCACCAAAAATGCAACTATCAATACAGATTTGAGAATGAAAATAACTATCAATGCAACTATGAATATTATTGTTCCAACTAAATGGAGTATGATACATGTAATGATGGTAATCACTCTTAATAAGAGTATTCAGATAGCTAGAAAAAATATTTTCTTGTTCACTTAGAAAAGAAAGATTGTTGTTAATCTCCAAAGTTTTCTTTTCAATATCTAAATATATGGAATAACTGTTGCTCTTATTATCCCTAACTAAAAAAGTTTTATCAGATAGGAAATCCTGTATGTTATCGGCACCTACTAAATAATCAAAAGAATTATAACTAGAATTATCACTATCATCCCAACTATGAATTTTTTTATCTATATCAGTTAAAATTTTGGGTTCTTCGCTTAGACTGGTATTCTCAATAGGACCAAGACTCTCCATTGATTTACTTAATTCACACCTGTATTCTAACTTCCTATTAAGTAACATAGAGTTGAACCACCACTTTTCCATAGAGTTTTTTCCTGTATTTACATAAAAATAGAATAAATGTATAGTCATTGGATGAAAAATAAAATAATAGAAATATTACATTTTGAATATTCTATCTCATGTATTTACTATAAAAAAAAAGTATATAAATCCAATTTGAAATATGCTAAAGCACCTACTAAATAATCAAAAGAATTATAACTAGAATTATCACTATCATCCCAACTATGAATTTTTTTATCTATATCAGTTAAAATTTTGGGTTCTTCGCTTAGACTGGTATTCTCAATAGGACCAAGACTCTCCATTGATTTACTTAATTCACACCTGTATTCTAACTTCCTAATAAGTAACATAGAGTTGAACCACCACTTTTCCATAGAGTTTTTTCCTGTATTTACATAAAAATAGAAAAATGTATAGTCATTGGATGAAAAATAAAATAATAGAAATATTACATTTTGAATATTCTATCTCATTGAAGATCTCTTCCCTCTCTTTGGGATCGAACATCCCTTGCAACAATTCGATAAACAGCCCTAGATATAGATACCCCCCCTAGAAACGTATAGGAAGTTTTATCCTCGTATGGCTCGAAAATATCAAAAATTCTATGTATTTCGAAAATTATGATGTCAAATAGAGCAATAAAATCATCAAATCAATTAAACAATGACTTAAGTATTTTTCTTTAATATTTTCTTTCTAAAAAAAAAAAACTCCTTCTATTTGTACCTCCATAACTCAAATGGAATAATTCTGAAAAAACTAAAAATAAAACCAATCTTCAATCTCATTTATTGAGTGGTCTCTACTCCCCTTTCTTGCCCGTGTTTCGTTTCTTTATCATTTCTTTTTTAGAACATTTTTGATAATAGAATTGATGATTCAATTTGAAAATGGTATTTCCTGAATTCCATGATTTTTGAGCTTTTCTTTGAATATTTGATGGCTCGAAAATATCAAAAATTCTATGTATTTCGAAAATTATGATGTCAAATAGAGCAATAAAATCATCAAATCAATTAAACAATGACTTAAGTATTTTTCTTTAATATTTTCTTTCTAAAAAAAAAACTCCTTCTATTTGTACCTCCATAACTCAAATGGAATAATTCTGAAAAAACTAAAAATAAAACCAATCTCATCAATCTCATTTATTGAGTGGTCTCTACTCCCCTTTCTTGCCCGTGTTTCGTTTCTTTATCATTTCTTTTTTAGAACATTTTTGATAATAGAATTGATGATTCAATTTGAAAATGGTATTTCCTGAATTCCATGATTTTTGAGCTTTTCTTTGAATATTTGTCCTGTCTAAAATACTAGGGGAAATGGCGGATAGGGTCCCTTTCAATTATGAGATACAATCTGTATTCAAATATGATATACATCATAAATAGATATACTCTGGGACGGAAGGATTCGAACCTCCGAATAGCGGGACCAAAACCCGTTGCCTTACCGCTTGGCCACGCCCCATTTTCCATATTACATTAATCAATACTATTATTGATATTGGTTGTTCGTCAATTCCAGTTCAAAAATTTCTATATATCAATTTGTGACTAGTATTTTATATGCGATATGCGTATCTACATATCTATCTATATCTATAAATGGATATAGATAGATAGGATAAAACTAAAAAATTTCTTGATCATTACATACAATTCAATTAAGATATTATATAGAAGGAAGTATTATTTGTTCGATTTTTTTGATTTCAGAATAAAAATATTTTGAAACTGGATAAGTTCAAATAAAAGGAGGATTATGGAGGTTCTTATCTTATTTGATTCATTTTTTTACTTTTATTCATAACTCTTTCTTTTTATTGTATTATGTATATAATGCAATAAAAATGAAAATTAGAATTCAAAAAAAAAAAACAAAAATAACTTTTATTTGATTAAAGAACAAAATGTTTGTTATGCTTAATATCTTTAGTTTGTTCTGTATTTGTATTCACTCCGTCCTTTATTCAAGTAGTTTTTTCTTGGAGAAATTGCCTGAAGCCTACGCTTTCTTGAATCCAATTGTGGATATTATGCCAGTAATACCCGTACTCTTTTTTCTTTTAGCTTTTGTTTGGCAAGCTGCTGTAAGTTTTCGATGAGATTTTTAATTTGAAGAATGTCTTAAAAGAATTCAGAATTGATCAGAAAACTAAAATTCGAACATTTTAACAATTTATAAGATCAGATAAGTCTTACAGTGTGAATTCTCGATTCCAATATTGAAATTTTTCGATATATAGCAAAAAAGAGGTACCTTCTCATCATTTACGTTTTTTGAATTGAAAAATCCTAATCCGATTATTCGATTGAAGCCCCTCACCAATAGAATACCTAGATTACAGAAAAAAGAAAAAAAGGATTTTTGATCAAAAGAATTCTTGATAATTTGTAATAAAATAATCGACTCTTACTACCAATTCATTTTTGAAACTCATATATATATCCTCATATCCTAAAAAAACTTCATTTTTTATTTTAGAAACTTAGTATCTTAGTATTAAAAGAAACAAAATGTGTTGTAATATAAGAGAATCTATTCTCTTTCTTTGTCGTTTTTTAATTATCTTGGAGATTTCAAAATGCTTACTCTAAAACTATTTGTTTATACGGTAGTGATCTTTTTCGTTTCTCTTTTCATCTTCGGATTCCTATCTAACGATCCAGGACGTAATCCAGGACGTGAAGAATAGAATAAGAAAAAAGTGGATTTTTTTTTCTTGCTTGTGCGGGATTTTGAAATATTTTTAGGATTTTCTCTATTTTAACATCTTTAACTAGTAAAAAAAAAAAAACAAAAAAAATACCAAATTATCAACGGAAAGAGAGGGATTCGAACCCTCGGTACAAGAATTTGTACAACGGATTAGCAATCCGACGCTTTAGTCCACTCAGCCATCTCTCCCCAATTGAAAAAAAAAAAGAATTACTTTGTTTCTGTTATATCACATAAACAAGAAGAACAAAAAGGGAGCTTAAAAAAAAAGAGACTTGCTTTTTTTTTCATTATTTTCTGTACGTGAATTTTTTAGTTTTATTTTTTTCTTTTTCTACCGCCAATGAGCCCGGCCAGTACCTAGTCGGGCTCTTTTTATTTTATTCCCATGAATATTGAAGAACAATTCTTTATTTGAATGTATTTGAATCGAAAAAAAAAAAACGGATATTTGTAATTAAAACACCTCGGTACAAGAATTTGTACAACGGATTAGCAATCCGACGCTTTAGTCCACTCAGCCATCTCTCCTAAAAATGTTCTCTTTTCTAACTCCCTCTCTTTTGTTATTTCTGGTAACGTAAATTGTATATTATATATACCTTCATAAAAATCAAAAAATTGAAATGACCCCTTTTTCAAATTTCATTAGAAGATCCTCTAATGAAACATGTCAATACTCGAATTATTAGAATACTATGCCCCTCTATTTCTTTATTTTGTCTGATTGCTTTGTTCGACAAAAGATACAATAATGATATTGTAGCGGGTATAGTTTAGTGGTAAAAGTGCGATTCGTTTCATGGACCCCTAAAAAGTTAAGGGATCCCCCGTTTGATTCATATCCCGATCAAAAACTTTATTTTTTACTTAAAGGGACTCCTTTATACCCCTCGATGAATGATTTGCGGTATAATATACATTATTGTAATTTGTATACAAGAAGAATCAAATCGAATTTGACAAATTGAGTTATCAAATTATGAAACATAAGTTTTTGGAATTGGATCTAGAATCCGAATTTTTTGAGTATTCCTAAAGGATCTATGGAGAGAAATATACAAAGTTTATTTCTAATCGTAACTAAATCTTCCATTTTTTTTTCATAGTAGAAATTGAAGCAAAATGGCTATTAAACGATTCTTTTAGTTTACTAGAGACATCGACATTTTTTTAGCTCGACGGAAATTTTATTCTTTTCCTAAAGATTTTCTGAAATAGAAATAGAGAACGAAGTAACTAGAAAAAAAACATAGATTGTTAGAATATTGCTCTTCTAGAGGGATCATCTAAAAAGCAAGATATTTGAAACCTATTCATACAAAACAAAAAGGCTGACATAGATGTTATGGGTCAATTTTTTTTATTGTCCATCTCTTCATTTTTTCCGTAAAGGAGCCGAATGAAACAAAAGTTTCACGTTCGGTTTTGAATTAGAGACGTTAAATCAAAATGATGAATCAACGTCGACTATAACCCTTAGCCTTCCAAGCTAACGATGCGGGTTCGATTCCCGCTACCCGCTTCTAT